AAAGAAAATAGAAATTTTATATTCAATTCTAAGCTATGAAAATTTTCTGATAATTCCTTCTAAGCAACAGAAACATATCATATATTAAACATATCATACATAAAATAAATAAGAAACATATATAGTATATACATTTTGGTCCTAGGGCTGGGGTTTACATATACTCATAATTGTTGGTATAATTTAAATTGAGAAGAGTTTTTTCATTCAATATTAATGTATCAATTTATATGTTCTTATGTCAGTAAGAAAAGAAAAAAAACTTTGAGATTCAAATTGTTCCTGCATTCGCAGTCAGTAATCCATAGTTAATGGTTCAAATTTGTTTTCCTTTTGCGAATTAAAACTGACAGTCAATTTTTACTAGAAAGTGGGAGAAGTTGGTTATTTTGAGATACTCTACGGGGGCGTATCAAATCTAATTGAAATCAAAAGAGCCGAGGAATTTCTTTTAGGCAAAAAGGGGATAAATTAGGAGAGAAAGGGATTAAACGAAACCCCCGATGCACCGCGTGTACACATACAATAACAATAAATACAAGAAAAGTGAGTGCAGTAGGATATATTTCACTAATTTTATATCGTTTTGGCGGCATGGCCGAGTGGTAAGGCGGGGGACTGCAAATCCTTTTTCCCCAGTTCAAATCCGGGTGTCGCCTGATCAACAAAAGGTGTGAAACCCTGCTTCTCTGTGCTGGTGATATAACTCGCCAAATTTTTTCTCATCAGAAGCATAGAAAAGGGGCTGTTGATACTTATTTGATTCGAAACAGGCGAGTAGGGGTTTTCGAAAAGAGTATAAATCGAGGATTCAAGAATATATTCTAAGGGTAGAGGGATTATCAAAACTTCGGGATTCTCTTTGTAAATTGGAAAGAATTTTTTTTTGGCAACCCCGAATTAAGAATATACTGTCTCTCCGCTTTGGCACAGAGATAGTCGAAAAGGGTTACGCATTAGATCAAATAGAAAATTAGATATTGATTTCTCTTTTTATGCTTTTGAGCATCAACAACCAAAAAGGCCTTTTTTTTTTCCTACATGTTTTCCATTAGTAACATTTCCGAGAGATGTTACTACGTATTTTGCTTCAGATTCATCTTTCCTTTTATTTAATGTTTCAAATAATGTTTCGAAATCATCTAGGCATTTTTAGTTGATTTATTAGATTGGGATATCAATAGTGTTCCGTTCGAATCCTTTTTTTGACTCTGCACCATTGATTCCACTATACTATTAGTATTGAGGAATAGAACAATTCAATTCCTTCATATTTATATATTTATAGAGATCCTATTTATAGAGATAAGGGGACATAATTCACATGGATATAGTAAGTCTCGCTTGGGCTGCTTTAATGGTAGTCTTTACATTTTCCCTTTCACTTATAGTGTGGGGAAGAAGTGGACTCTAGGAGTATTACTAATTAGTCAAACTGTATCAATTGTTTTCTAGATCGTTCTGCAACACGTTTTAAACTATTAAAAAAAAAAAAAGATTTCGAATGGAATTCGATTCGGATGGAGTAATCCATTATATGAATCACACTTTTTCAATCAAACAGATATTTCACCAACTCCCATCTTTATATTTCGAAAGGAATACTGAGAAAAGGAAATTCATTATAATAAAAATTATTGCGAAATGTTCTATTTCAATCAACGGGTTATTACCAGAGTTATAGATGAGTACTGAGGAAATTATTCCCTATTTAATTTAATGAAGAAGTCATTTGGTTAAGTATATACGCATAAATATATACGCGCTTTCTATGACTATGAAAAGTGGTATACACAGAGATATCATGGTTGTGGAACGCGATATTATACATAAGAGAATCTTCACTCAGGTGAGTCTCATATTACACACTTACCGCTTACTTTATAATTTTAAAAATTGTATTTTATTGTATATTCTAAAGTAGAACTTTACACATTATACACTCTACTAATTCTAATAGATAGACCGTATGGTCTATCTATTAGAATACTACCCCGATCAGAATTCGCTTTATTTTTAAGACGCGAAAATGGGAATCCCTTTCATTTTATTTCATTCATTTTTGATAAGAACTAAAACTTATAAGTCAATCTTAATTCAAATTAATTATTTTCACTGATTGTTTTTACGTAAATTATAAGTAGAAAGGCGGTAGGAACTAGAATGAATAGCGCAGTAGCAATAAATGCAAGAATATTTACTTCCATAATATAAATATAATCTTTTTTTTTACTTCACAATAACTCGGGATTTAATCCCCTAGAGATTATAAACCTTTCAAATCAATTACCTCTCAATGTTTTTAAATCAGATCAATATCACGAATAACAATACCCGAGTTACCGAAAAAATTCGTCGTCAAAAACGGAATAAATAGTATAACATAACCGAACCCCAATTTCGATTCGGGACCCAATCCAAAATTCCTTTATTTGGTTCCGTTCTTTTTTCTATAACATACCTTACATTTTTTCATGTACAATCATCTGATCAAGTATCATCAGATCTCCCTTCTACTTCACTTCCATTAGTTACAAATACAAACAAAAAATATAGAATATAATATATAATATATATTACTCTATTCCAGGTATCTGGAATAATCGAAAAAGCAGATTTGGAATACTTACTATAAATGCTACCAATAATTGGTACTAATACACCCCTTTTCCTGCCAAAAAGGGAAAGAAAAGGAAATAAAGAACCCTTTATTTAGTTTGGGAATGAAATTTTGCCCCCGGCCCCCTTTCCTTTCATAGCCATATAAGGGGAGAGATTAATTGATTGATGTATTTTTATTGGAGCCGCCGGGACTGACGGGGCTCGAACCCGCAGCTTCCGCCTTGACAGGGCGGTGCTCTGACCAATTGAACTACAATCCCAATGAAATACCCAATGAAATAGGGAATCTAGCAAAGATTTTTAGTCTTTTTTATCTCCGTATCGAGTATTTATGAAGGGCAAAGGGGTTATAACCTCTCGTGATAGATAGATTGATGAATTGTTGGGCCGAGCTGGATTTGAACCAGCGTAGGCATATTGCCAACGAATTTACAGTCCGTCCCCATTAACCGCTCGGGCATCGACCCAGGACGAATCACTTTTATTTTAAACTTATTGGTAATCCATGATTAACTTTCTTTCGTAGTACCCTACCCCCAGGGGAAGTCGAATCCCCGCTGCCTCCTTGAAAGAGAGATGTCCTGAACCACTAGACGATGGGGGCCTACTTGTCCAACCGCCATCATACTATGATCATAGTATCATCAGTTTTTTGAAATTGTCAATACTAAGGTGTAGAGAATTTTGGGGCGATTCGTTACTGAGGAATCATTCATTCTAATTGCCATTCGTTGCTCTATATTCCAACTCTTCACTCTATATTCCATCTATAACTATTCTATATTATTATTATATATATCTAGTATATCTAGTCTAGAAATCTATAGTATAGAGTATAGTATTTAATCTAATATAAAAATAAAAAACGAAAATAATAAAAAGGATAGGATTTTGTCATGGAGTCGTTAGTCCAAAAAAGGTGGGATTAAGTTCTATTTCTGTCTCTTTCAGTCTTCTGTTCATTCAGTGTTAAAATAAGATATTCTTATCTCATATTAAAAATACTAAAAACAGGAAATGGAAATTAAGAAACAATAAATTTAATAACAATTCTTTTCATTTTGTTCAGGGAACAAGACAAGTAGAATCTCTTCATCACATGATTCGTCGAAATATCTTGAAATTTATGTTTCTATTAATATGTTTCTATTAATATGTTTCTATTAAATTGTTAAGCATACATGTAATTCTGTTGGGAATAAATTCATTCAAGAAAAGAAATTAGGTTCGGTTTTGAAAAAACTCATTCCATTTTACCCTAGACTTGCGAGGGAAATCCATTCTATTATTATTCGAGACTGAACCAGCAACATCAACCACCGATCAACTACTATGAGTCTACTGCATGTACTATCTATCTATATATAGATATTACTCTATATTACTCTATAATATAGATATTACTATTACTTATGTAATATATATTATGTAATATATATATTAATTATATCTTACTATATAGCTATAGCATATAGACATTTTTTTTATCCACATAGCAATCCATTCAGGAATTCATCAAACATTAAATAAGCCCTTTTAACTCAGTGGTAGAGTAACGCCATGGTAAGGCGTAAGTCATCGGTTCAAATCCGATAAGGGGCTCTGGTTTTTTCCTAAACCTCCAAACGTAACCGTAGTATTCATATTTGAAGGAAGAATCGAGATATTAGTATTCTAGTTTTGTAAAAAACAAGTAACTAACGGGATAATAGAGTATTTTTCTACTAAGTTTAAGTTAGAGTCTAATAGTTATAAAGTTAAAGATTTATTCAATAAATTTCAATTTGAATTATTTTAAATATTGATTAAGTTACCTCTTGAATGACTAAACCATATATTCCCATTTTCCATTCTTACCAATAAAATCCATTCCATTGGAAAGATTATAAATCAACAAAAAAGTAAGTGGACTTGACCCATTGAATCATTCCTATATATGCTATTCTGATAGTAAAATCGTATAGAGATGAAATTGGAAGAGTTAATCCCTTTTTCCTTTATTTTTTTTGACTTCTCAAGAATTTGTCGATATTTCCGGTTAAATTTTCTTATTCCTAGATTATATATAATAATAAATTTTGATTTGGTTCCTCCCCAGGGAGGGGTTTCTTTCAAGTCATAAGATAAGAGCTATTTCCACTATCTATCTTTTATCTATCTTTGATTACATATCAAGATTACTTTCTTTTCTATACTATATAAATTCTTTTCTATACTATATAAATATGTATATTTATCAGATCGCGGCTTGATGTACCAAACTGTATCAAATGTTTTGCATCGTATATTTTTCTTTTGAAAGTGTGCTGGATGCGAGAAAGAGAATTTCTATTTGTTCTTAATTTCGAAATTAAGAACAAATAGAAATTCTCTCTTTT